GGACTCTTGAGACTTGTTTGATTCAAAATTCTAAGCATCGGGAGGTTTGTTCTATAAAATTCTGTAAATCTTTTCGTCTCGGATTCAATGAAAAATTCATTCTAGTAGTGAAAAAGAATCGATAAATCTTGAAATGATAGTCCTATCACTCCACTACTACTGTAGTGTTCGTCTACTTATTAGGTCTTGAATAAGATCGGATAAGGATAGGTCGGACGAGAAAAATATAATTCCATTTTTAGTTTAGTTGGGGAAGGGGTTGAAGAAAAACCTTGTATACAGACTCATGTAAAGTATATGAGTGCTTCCGCATTTATTCAATATTAGTTAGATTAATAATATTGAATATCTAATTAGATTTCTTTTTTATATTTATTTAAATTTTTAATAGTTCTAAATTTTCTCTAATTTTCTATTAAGATTCTTCATTTTTATTATTAAATTAATATTTTTATTTAATATATTATTTCATTTTTTCATTTTAATCCAAGAATTTCAATTCTATTTCCATTATAAGAAAAATGAAATACTTTCTTTTCGGTAACTTCTAGTCAAAGAATTTCAGAGGCTGTTTTCCGATTGTTTTAGAGAACGAATCGGGAGACGGTAAGGATTAGATCAAATGGAAATAAGAGATGCAAATAAGAGTATGAGTATACAAAGTAATCTATCTTGATTCTATATTTTTGACTTTTGAGTTAATGAAATGGGGGGCAAAATAAAACATAGGTCTTTTTATTCCTACCTGTTACTAAGATGAATTCCCTTAATACTTCAAAAGATATCTCTGGATATTTTTTCTTTATGCTTAATCTTTTTTTATTCTACTTGAAATCAGATAAGAACTTGTTAGATGTTCTAATTGGATTTATTGGATTGTTTCGTCAATGGTGTTATCCCGGAATCTTTTTTTGACTCTGTACCAGCGATTCCACTATTATTATCAAATTTTTAGTGAAAAATAAATAAAAAAAAAAGAACATAATACAAGATAAAATAATACAAGAAAAATTAGTAAACAATAATGAAATAATTCCTTCATATTGATATAGATAGGAGACAAAATTTACATGGATATAGTAAGTCTTGCTTGGGCTGCTTTAATGGTAGTTTTTACATTTTCCCTTTCCCTTGTAGTATGGGGAAGAAGTGGACTCTAAGGGTACTACTAATTGAGTTAAGGGATCAAACTGTATCAATTGTTTTATAGCTGGGTTCTGAAATTTTTTAACTATTGAATTTAGTTATTTTATTAATTTTATTATTAATACTAACTAATTAATGAAATGCAATTATATCTGCATTTTGGAATTCTATTGTATTCCAGTGGTGTAATGTATTCTATGTATAATATTGAAAATACTCTTTAAATCAAACAAATATTTGAATTGTTACCATCTTCGTATTTTGAAAGTCAAGGGAGTACAAATAATAGGAAATTGATTCCTATTCTAACCAAATTCTTTATAAGATTTCTATTTCGATGAACTGGTTACCACCAATCTTTTCGAAATATGAAAAAGTTTTTCATAGAACTCCCGGATCATCTGTCAATTAATTAATCAATTGATTTTTCAGAATGCTAAAAAGATTACTTTATTTATCATATCATATTTATTAAAAAATATGATACCGAATAGGATACCGGGATTCTGAAAAGAATAAGAAATAAAAAAATTCAAATCAGAAGAATAAGAGTTGCTTTTTGATTATTTCAGATTGATTGGAACCAATACAAATCAAATAGATTAGATGAAACAAAGAAAAAAATGTGGACGCTATGTTATGTACATTCCATATATAGAATGGAAATTCTATATCGATATCTATCTATAGATAGTATGAATATGAAAATCAATATTTAAAGATTGGTACATATTAAACCTCTATTTTTATAGAATAAAACATAGAGTAAAACTTTATATACTACAATAATAGATAGTATAGTAGAAAGAAATAGATTTGATTTCTTTCTACTATACTATATGGATTTCATAGAATTCTGCTGATTGTAGTCTGATCATTTCATTTAAAACGAAGACCCGAAATTGAAATCCTTTTTTCATTTTTTTCATTCAATCATTGTCATTGCGTTGATAATAAATCAGAATTCATGTTTAAGTAAAATTAAAAATTAGTCACTTTGACTTACCGTTTTTACGTAAATTATAAGTAAAAAGGCAGTAGGAACTAGAATGAAGAGTGCAGTAGCTATAAATGCGAGAATATTTACTTCCATAATCTCTATGTTTTCTTTCTCTTTTATTTCTAAAAAATACTTCGGGATTTAATCCCATAGAAATGATAAATCTTTCGTCGGTAAATTCAATGGTATAAATTTTATCTCGATGATATCAAATCGGATCAATATCACGAATAACAATATCTGAGCTATCAAATCGATTCATCGTCGAGAATTAAATAGTATAACATAGGAAGATCTTTTATCCATACCAAATAAAAAAAATTACTTTCTGATGCAATCAAAAATTCCTTTTCCTTTTTTCTTTCTTCGAAAGAAAAAAAGGGGATCCCGTTTAGAAATGAGATTTTTTTGTTATTTTTATTCCCTTTCACACACGAAATCAATTGATATCTTTTTTTTTCATTGGATTTGTATCCATCGGGACTGACGGGGCTCGAACCCGCAGCTTCCGCCTTGACAGGGCGGTGCTCTGACCAATTGAACTACAATCCCAGGAAAAAATCGTATCTCATACATACATATTCTTACGATTTCATTCAAACCTTTTCTTTTTTCTATTTGAGATTCGAATCGTTGTACTGTAACTGAAAGAGGCGGACTCTTTTATATATTGATATTTATATGGGTCTGCACTTTAGCGAGATCGACACGGATTACGAGTAATCCGTTCGTTATTGCCAAATCGATTGAAAAATGAATCAATGAAACAAAAAAAAGACTCTTTTTTTTTTTACTTTAATCCTTTCCTTAGACTTTATACTTACAGATCCTGTAAGGAATTTAGCAAAATCCGAATTTGTGGAAAAAATATGTAATACGGAAAAAAGAAATAGCACTAGGATGTATGAAATTTTTATTCTTCCGTATCCGAGCCCATCGGTCATTTTCAGAGAACAACAAATGGGTTATATCATTCATGGTGGATCAGCAAATTTTTGGGCCGAGCTGGATTTGAACCAGCGTAGACATATTGCCAACGAATTTACAGTCCGTCCCCATTAACCGCTCGGGCATCGACCCAGGAAGAATCAATTTCAGTCTTTATTGATAATCCCTGATAAATTTCCTTTCGTAGTATCCTACCCCCAGGGGAAGTCGAATCCCCGTTGCCTCCTTGAAAGAGAGATGTCCTAAACCACTAGACGATGGGGGCATACTTGCCCGACCGCCATTATACTATGTTCATAGTATGAACAGTTTTTTGAAATTGTCAATATAATGGAATGATATGATTCGATCAGAAGGATCTTTCCAGCTTTCAGAATTCCATAAAATTTTTTGATTCATCATTTCAATTTCGAAATTGTTCATTCCCATCACCAATCTATAATAAAAAAATAGAAAAAAGATAAGTAATGCGAAAGAAAACAAAAGAAAGAGAGAATCCTTTCAGGGAATAATTGATTTGTTGGAAGAGGCGAGGCATTAAAACCTCATTTCTTTCACTTTCATTCAGTGTTAAGAAGATTTGATAGGTATATTTCTATCTCACATTAAGCCGGGAAAAAAACGAGAATAAATCTGGAAATTGGGTAAAAAGGATAGGGATCAATAAGTTATTGAAAGTTGTTTTTTTTTTTTTCAATTCGAATCGGTTTTGAAAAAATTCATTCCATTTATATTTATCAAATCTAATATAAATCATTTTTTAACTATACTCTATTCACTAGGGAAATCCAATTTCTTGTTCCTTAATGAGTTGCTGTGTACAAAAAATAGATCTATGTACATATATTCTAATCTTATTTATATATAATAAGTATATGCAGTAACAAATAGATGTACTAAACTCATATTGGCTGGTTCCTTATTCAGGAATTGAATCAAAAGAGGCCCCTTTAACTCAGTGTGGTAGAGTAACGCCATGGTAAGGCGTAAGTCATCGGTTCAAATCCGATAAGGGGCTTTTGACTTTTTTTCATAAAATACTAAGAGCGGTATTCCTATTTGAAGGAAGAATAGAGATATTCTTGATATTTGTAAGAAGTTTCCGTTTGTAAATAAAATAAAAAAAAACTAAGGAATAGTATAATTTCATTAAAAAATGGAATCATTAATTTTAATAAGTTATTGTTATCATTCTAATGAATTCGAATATAGTAAACTAATTCTAGTTAGAAAGTGAATTATTCTTATTTCTCGAAATATATTAATTTAATTATATATATATTTTAGAATGTGATATCTCCTTTAATTGTCAGATATTCCTATTTTCTATTATTCCAATCAAAAAATGGGAAAGATTCTAAAAAAAAGTAAGTGGACCTAACCCATTGAATCATAACTATATCTACTATTCTGATATTCAAATTCGATAGAAATGAAATTCGAACAGTGGATCTTTTTTTCGTTTTTAATACCTCTTTGGTTTGGACTCCGCAAGAATCTGTCGATATTTCTGATTAAATCTTATTGTTCCTAGAGGTTCTATAGGAATAAATTGCTACTCCCCTCCTCCACGAAGAAGGGCTTTTATTCTATTCTAAGTTCCAACATACAAGTCATTTGACTTTAAAATATCTTTTTTCCGAATATCAGAAAAGATAAAATTACATTTCTATTATTTCTTTAAGATATGATATATATCTATAGAAATAAGAAATAATAGAAAAATCTATCAAATCATGACTTTGCGTATCAAATATTTTCTTTTCATATCTATGCATACGAGATTTTTACGGCAATTAATGGATGCGAAAACGAAACTTTCACTTAAGAATCTATTATTATTAAAAAAATTCCATACAATATTAAAGAAAGAATCTGACAGATAGATAAAAAAAGTAAATAGAAA